GACTCTGATCATTAGTTCGTCCCAATCGCCGAAAAGACAATACCAAACCTTTCTTTTTATTGAAAGGTTTGGTACTCTTCTTTAAAATGAAAGGTTTGGTACTCTTCTTTCCGTTCGATGCTGTTCTACCCACTGATATTGTTTGTTAGACATTGGTCATATTAATATATGGGTCTCATATGGATGGCATGGATGCTAGAGATCATCGTGAAGAGAAGAGCCAATCGTATTATAGAATACGAGCACATCGTCTAACATGAGTATCAACTCAAAATTGATATTGGTCGGACATTCTCTCCCATTCAATTCATGTCAAGCACATTTGACAGAGGTATATGACAAATTGTTCGAGAGTTGGTTCTAAGTTGGTTATCGATCTTGCAACACTTTCATTTTCTGTCAGAGGTTGCCGTTAGTTCGTCGTCGGAACTTAGAAATAAACTCTCTTCTTCTTGGAAGGAATGACCGTAGATAGAGACTGTCAATTGGTTCTTCTGGGGCGGACGTAGCCAAGTGGATCAAGGCAGTGGATTGTGAATCCACCACGCGCGGGTTCAATCCCCGTCGTTCGCCCATAAAGAAACGGATTGGATCCAATCCATCTTTGTCATTTTCAATTTCAAATGAACAAGAAGTATTTCTATCTATTGATATAGAATCAATTGAATTCTTAGTGGTTGACGCAAGCTCTTCTTTATGCCAATATTATATTTATATGTCATTCTATTCATGATCACCCAAAGTATATACTATAGATGAGATCTTTTTCGATACTCTATTTCAATAGATCCAATATGGTTTCGTTTCAAATTGGTAGAGAACAAATAGATATATAGATCTATGTACCTATATAGATAAATACCTATATTCTATCAATATTATAGAAAAAAATAGAATGGAAAAGACCGAAGTCATTGAATCTATTTAAGGATAGAGATCTATCAAAAACTATTTCATTATTGTAATGTAATTATTGTAAAAAAGGAATGAAACGACAAAAATTGAAATCCTGGATATTGAAATTGGAAGAAATACGAAGCTTTCAATATTTATTCAATTCATGGACCGAATTGAATTTGGTGAGATTGTTCACGAAAATAGTTTCCCATCGAGAACGTCTTATTAAGCTCTTTGACTCTCGAATTCTTAGTACGTTGCTTTTACGCGATCTACGTGGTTCAAGAAGCAATCAATCTTTGACAATCAAAGGTGTAGTACTACTTACATTACCAGTCCTTATATATCACGTGAATAAGAAAAGTATGATTGAAAGAAAAAAGTTCTATTCGATGAAACTCTTTCCTATACCTATAAACTATGCTGAACCTAGAAATGAAACATCGGAAGAATATTTCGAGTCTTTCAATAAAAATTTGTTGATCTTTCCGCATCTTTTTCTGTCTTTCCCAAAAGGGAGAAAGATATATCAAAGTCACTTGAGAAATTCGAAAGAGGACGCTTGGGTTCTCTCAAAAAGAAAAGTGTGTGTCATGCCTGCATATAATCAAATTGATTCTTGGGGTTCACGATGGTGGAAGAATTGGATCATAGAAGAGATTCTTCCTAGTTGGAAGATCCCTCAGGGATCAATAGCAAAAATTGAGATGTCATTGAAAGAGAAAGATGTGGAACATCTAAAGGGTTTTTTTGAATTCTATATTGATGATCTGATCCGCAAAGACTATGATTGGGAATATCATTTCGATCGTGTTTTTATGAGAAATAAGCAGGACACGATCGACTTGAGCTCGAAGCAGCAAGTCGAAATATTAGGTAATAATCTAATCTGTTATCTCATGTCCGCTTTTTGTGAAAAAATGCTATTCGAAGCGGAGGGTCCATTCAAGCAGCAGAAATCGAAATCAATTGTTGAATCGAATAATATTAAGCATTTCTCCCATCTTCGATTATCCTATCAAGAAAAATCAGAATGGGGACCGCGTTGGTGGAAAAAGAATATGTTTCAGATCTGGAATAGTTGGGGTGAATCTGATCAAATTATTGCAGAATCTTCCATTCTCTTGAAAGAGAAAGGGTATCTCTCTTTCCAAAATTATGCTGAATTTTGGCAATTCTATAAAGATTCTTTTGTTAGTTGGGAGAAAGATCAGCAGAAATTGGAACTTTCGAAGGACATTTTAAAAGAGAAATTCATTCAGTTGAATGATGTGAACAATGATCAGCTTTTTAGCAAGATACAGAATTTATTGTTGGATATTCTATACAATTTCTCAGAATCTATTTTCATTAAAGTCAATCATTCTAGCCAATTGAAAAGATCTTATAATCGATCCATCGATCATTTCGATCCCATTAGTGAAAATTCAGAATATGGCACGAACATGAACAAAAAGGATGAGATAATCTCAGAGAATCAAAGACCGATAACTTGGGAGACTCATTCGGAGAGGGATGAGAAAGATATCGATTCGGAGATAGATTTGACTCTCAATTTCACTGAGAATGAGTATTGGGAACCTGAAAAAGATCTTTGTGAACGGATTTTCACAAATGGATATATAAATAAAACGGAGATCGAGCAACTAAAAGAAAGATCAATTCTTTGGGATCCTTCTTCTTCTATTCGAATAGAAAGAACAAAAATAAAATCAGATTTGTCCTCAAAGTGTCTCTCAGAAGATTCTCCGATCTATTGGACGAAAGAACTATTTACGGAAGATAAAAAGTCTATAACAGAGAATTTGTTTCCAAAGGAAAGGAAAAGATTCATCGAGAATTTCACAAAATCAATTCGTTCTTATTTTTTTGACATATTGTCAATAGATGAACCGTGCATGGGTTCTAGTGTTACTAAGAAGCCTATTGAAAATTTCAAATTATTGAAAGGGCAACAAGATGTTTTTTTCAGATATTTCAGGGGCTCAGAAAAGAATGGGATAATTGATCCGTGGAAGATAAGAACATATTTTCAAAATCCTTCCTCAAATTGTGCTATTTCATTAGATCCCGGATGTAATATGATTAGAAAAAATCAGAGGGATATAAACAAATTAAATTGTATTCTCTTTATGAACCGGAGTTTGTCTCGGAATCGATTTTCTTCATTCTGTGATCAAAACAAAGAACAATACATATTCCACAACAATTTACGATTTAAAAAAAGAGTTCTAAAAATAACAGATCAATTCGCTCTATTAATAACTAAGCCTAATCAGGTTTATGATAATACACTTGCTCCTGATATTGATTATCACGTGAATCAATTCTATGAACTGAACAAGAATAGATTCTTGGATCAGATCTTCAACCACAAGAATAAATTGAAGAATCAATCTTTATTGATCCTACTCAATATTACTGATAAAGAGAATGAATATTTAGATCGAATAATCGAAAAAGAATTGATCCAAATCTCTTCCAAAAAGGGTTCAGAAATAGGAACCCCTCTTAACAATTACAGAACTGAAACTTCAAATTGGTACAAATTGATTCGATATAAGATTCACGGGCATTTGAAAAATGCATTCAACAAATTATATTCAATGAACGGGTCCAGTCGCAATTTAAAGGATCAAATTCGAACAAATTGGATAGAAAATGAAAATTTGAATAATGTATCGAAAGATACAATTAACCGACATCCATCAAATTGGAGAAAAGGTCAAAAAGAATGGTTTGATCATTCTATTCTTCGAACTGATAAATGTATCAATCGGAATTTGAATGTGTACAAATGGTCCAATCAGACCGAATACTTGAAGAGATGTTCGAAACATCTTGTTTCTAAACAAAACGATTTGAAAATAGTGTTCGATCCGATTGAATCATGTGCTAATAGAGATTCAATTGGTTGGTCTGGAAGTCCCAACAAAAAAGATTATTCTAAGTTTTCTTTGATTGCTGAAAATACTGTGAAGATCTTTCTTTCTAAGAAATCCATTTCTCATTCGGCTATTTTCATTCCCGAGTTTTTCATTGATAAGTTAAAGGGTATGAATGATCAACTCTTCAATAAGTTGTTAAAATCAATTGGTGTTCGAATCGTTCATTTAAAAACATTCAAACCCTTTCTTTTGGATAACCATAATCTTTCACAAAGATCGAAATTCTTGATCGACGAAAGAACAGTAGCACAATTTTTCTATCATGAGATGCCGGTGAATCGATTTCTTATTGACTTATTCGAGAATGAAAAGAATTGCATGGAATTGTTCGATAACACTGATTTTTCGACGATATCCAACGATCGAGACAACTGGTTGAATCCCGTAAAACTATCTAATCAAAGCTCATCGAGAGCTTCTTTTTACAAAGCAAATACACTACAATTCTTCGATTATTCACATCATCCTCGGTTCAATTATAAGAAAAGATTACCTTATTATATGGAAAGGATTCATACAAAAAATCATAATCTTACATATGGACAATTATTCAATATTTCGCCCATCCACAGCAATCTATTTTCTTTGTCCATTAGTGAAATAAGACCTGTTCACTTGGAGAAAGATACTATTTCACTTATAAAGTCACAAGTATCTAACATATTCTTACCTAAATATTTGCAACAAAGCGGTAACCAAACGTTTGTATCAATCTATGACTTGTACAAATCTTTCGATTTACTAACTCGATTGAATCCATTTGTTCATGATAAAATAGATATTTCCTCGATCGAAGAGATTTCTACAACGCCTTTAACGAGAGAACGAATAGCCAATTTCGAAAAAACTTCTTGTCAGCCCTTCTTAAATAGATCCGATTTAGAAGAAAACAACTTCGATCAGTACCTTAAGGGGGGTTTCAGTTCAAACATGGGTCTTATTCAAACTCAATCTTATCGAGATGATTTACTATCCGAAATCTTTCTAAAAAGAAAAGATAAGAACCAGGAAATGCTTCATCGGATTCGAGATCGGTTTGTAAAATCTAGTTCAACAGAAGGTTCAAAAAACAGAATTGAGAACAAAGCCATAGATAAAAGAAGCACCCTTTTCAATTTCTCTAAAGAGGAACGGAATCTCTTACCATTTTGTTCACCGCGTTTTAATGAACGTGCTAAGAAACAAGAGATGCATAGGATCTCTCAAATAGAGAGTCTTTTTAAAAAATGGGATTTGTTCCGAGCATATACGCCATGGCTCTTGACTTCTGCATGGTGGAAATATCTTGAGAATCTACTTCTAGAGACTTTTCCGGAGATATTGCTAAATAGCAGTGATCAACTTGTATCTATTTTGCATGATATTATGCATAAATCGAATCTATCGTGGGCAATTTCTCATCAATTATGGGCACTTCTACAATGTAATCTGAGAACCAATATCTTGGATAAGTTTTTTTCTTTATGGAATCTTTGTTCATTCAAGGAAATGATTAATCAAAAGAATGAGTCATCGGTTCTATCTATATGGGCACATCTGAGATTGCTGAATGCTCGGGAGTATGAATATTCGATCCTTATCCTTTTTTTCGTCCTTGGATATTTCGTTCTTCGATATTCTTTCGTTGTTTCCTCAGCCTTTATTGAGTTACAGATACACCTTGAACGCATCAAAGATTTAATGGATCCGTCATACGCGATCGAGTTGCAAAAACTGATGGATCATCCTTTGCCTGGTCTGCTTTTCTCTATGGATATAAGGGACATATCCATCTATTTTCTGGACGAATTGATCTATTCTATGAGGAATAGAAAGTTTTATTCACCTATAAGAAGAGAGTTGAACAGATCGTGCTTCAGCATGGATATCTCTGGAAAAGAGAGAGAATTACTAGTTCAGTTTCTAATAACAGAAAAAAACATCTCTCAATTTGGATCGAATTTGACTCACAGTCATAATTTCTTCAAGAATGAATTTGATTATCAAATCACTGAACAGCCGGGACTTATTTACCTGATCTATTTAGCCGACACTTATCAGAAAGATCTAATGAATCACGAGTTCGATCAATCTCGTTTAACAGAAAGATGGGTCTTCCTCGCTTTTTGTCGGAAGATTACCTCTTCACAAATCTTTAGGGGTTTGAACCTCACATTTCATGGAAAACCTTTCTCACTCCACTTAGGATCATCCCTTTCCAAAGGGATTTTACTGATAGGTCCTGCGGAAACCGGACGATCCTATTTGGTCAAGGGTCTAGCAGCAGACTCTTATGTTCCTCTGGTAAGAATATCCCTAAACAAGTTCCTGTATGACAAAGGTGAATATTCTAATTTCCTCGATATACGAAGTATGAATAATGTGGTGCAAAAAATGCACCAATTCAATCTCACCTTCGAATTGGCAAAAAGAATGTCCCCTTGCATAATATGGATTCCAAACATTCATGAACTGAATGTCAATTACTTAACTCACTTTTTCCTTGGTTTATTAGTGAACCATCTCTCTAGAGATGATGAGAAAGATTCTACTAGAAATCTTCTTGTTATTGCTTCGACTCATATTCCTAAAAAAGTGGATCCAGCTCCAATAGCTCCAAATCGATTAGACAGATCAATCAATGTTCGAATGCTTCCTATCCCACAACGACAAAAGGAATTTCCTATTCTTTTACGCAGCAAAGGGTTTGACTCGGAAAAAGAGTTGTCTTGTCCCAAGGAATTTGGATCTAGAACCATAGGTTCCAATGCACGGGATCTAGCAGCACTTGCCAATGAAGCCTTATCAATTAGTATTACCCAAAATAAATCAGTTATAGGCACTGATACAATTAGATTAGCTCTTTATAGACAAACTTGGGGTTTGCAATCTATAGATAATCAGGTTGGATCCGGTCAAAATTACGAAATACTTCCCTATAAGGTGGGAAAAGCTGTTATACAAAATACACTTAGAAGGAATTCTTCTATGAATCCTCTATCTATTAATAATGAATTATGGAAGAAAAGGTTTTCTTATTTGTCCAAATGGTATTTAGAACCTTCTATTGCTGGAACAACTATGAAGGAATTGACCATACTCCCCCATATTTTGGGTTGCTTGGCCGGATCAGCAGCTCGAGATTCCTGGTTTATATCGGGACAAAATAGAGAGAATTGGATTCCTCTCGATAGATTCGCTGAGCATGATTTCGATTTAGCTTCTGGTCTTTTAGAAAGTCTTCTGGTGGAGTTTCCATGGTTAGGAATATGCCGGGGTAAGCCTGATAAGAATCAAATCACATTTGCTCCTCAGCCCAAAACGAGAAATCATCTCAATGTGATGCGAAAAGGGGTTTATTCTATGGTCAATAAAATGTTTATATATAAAGAATATGAATTGAAGTTTCAACAAGAAACTCCCGGCGCAAAACAAATGGATGAAAAATTAGTCAATAACATAGTTTGGGCTCCTAGGATCTGGCGTCTTAGTTTTCTTCGCAGTAATCTATTTGATCGTACAAAAAGACCCAATGAATTGGGATTTTCGTATCAGTTCGGATTGTTTCAAGAGGAGCAGGCCAGTTACTGTAAAAGGGTTAGAGAGAATTTAGAGTCTCTCCAAAAAGGACCACATAAAAAGGGGTTTTATGTTCATGAGAGAAATCATTCTAACGCAAGACAAAAGAATCTACAACATATACAGTCTCAATTGGAAGATATATCATTACAAGAGCGGTTTGAAATAGGAATATTTCAATTTTCTATACAATATCAAATGCGATCTAAATCCTCTAATAAACCAATGTTCTTTCTAGGAAGACGATTTCTTTGGGATCCCACAGGTTTTCTATTTCAAGATCAGCACCTTGTGTTTTCACGTCGGGAATTTTTTGCAAATGAAGAAATGCTGAGAAGGCTTTATATTACTTACGGTTCAATAAGAAGACAAGAAAAACATCTCTTCCCTAAAAAAAGTATCCAAGGTGCTTTTCATAGATATAATTCAAAATTCATGACCAATTCGGTCATAAATTCGTGGAAACAATTGCCTCTTGCAGAAAAGGAACATATTGAGGCTTTCAAACGCATTCAAGCAATTGGTATCCGATTGAAACGTATACAGCCATATACTCCTACATTTCTATATCAACGTTGGTTGATTGAAAATCCGCAAGAAAAGGTTGATCGCTTCGAATTGTTAATTCATCGCCAAAGATGGCTTGAAACCAATAGTTCATTATCGAATGAATCTTTTCTTTATAATACTCTATCCGAGAGTTATAAATATTTATCAAATCTGTTCCTATCTAACAGAATGTTATTGAATCAAATGACAAGGACATTGTTGAAAAATAGATGGCTTTTTCCGAAGGAAATTGAACACTTAATTCATACAACAAAAGATAGATTTCACATATCTATTTTAGCCGGAAAAATCTGTCATCATCGATGAAAGGGCAATGAAATGAAGTAGAACGAAATTGACCGGGTAGTAGGGTCGTGGAAACAAATGAGAAGTTCTACATCTGCTTCGATTTCAGATCCTATTCGAAAATGAATCCTTTCTCGGTCTTGTCCAAGAATGGAAAGTATGTTAGAAGAAGAAAAAAGAAGAACAAAGAGTTGATAGATCTTGAATTTGAAGATAGATTCCTTATTCCGAGATCTCGACCGTGTAAGAGTGAGCATAGCAAGGAATATGAGCCAAGTCAATTTGATTGAACTTAATGAGGTATTCTCTACTATGCTTACCCCTTATTTCTTCGATTTTGGTTCTGGTACTCTTTTTTTTTCTTACACTTCCCATTCGGAAGAAAGGATCCCTTATTTGCCTATAGAGTCACAGGATTCAACATTGGTATAGTCGTTTAAGTTCGATCGCAACTCCCGGATCTTGCAAAACTTTAAGAGGGGTATATAGATTCTCCTCAATCTATGTCCTTAATTGCGTATACCTCATAATTAGTAAGAAACAAGCTTCATGCATTCTTTAATGGACATAAAAAGAAATAGAAACATTCCGCCTGAGATTTGGTCTTTTTCATTTTTTCATTCAATTTCTCCCATATGTTCCTTTGTGGAATGTACTCCATCTGTTGGGTCACGGGGGGGGGCATTTTCCCAGAAGTTTCTATTGATCTACCTGCATTTGTGTGATTCCTGTTGAGGTATCTACTCGGGGGATGGGTGCAGGGCGGACCATTTTGAAATGGACTTCTCCATTCATTAGATAGAGAAGATCGCCAAGATCTTGTGATCCACTGTCGAACCTATTCCAACAGCTTTAACTCATATCGTATATAGGGAATCGTCGGAATACTTCGTATCAACAGATATCGAATAAATCGATCTCGGTACATTGAGATAATCAATTAGATCCGATATTTGTTATTGAATTGCTCATTCAATAAGCATTCTCAATATTATGCCTTGAAGAGGACTCGAACCTCCACGCTCTTTAGCACGAGATTTTGAGTCTCGCGTGTCTACCATTCCACCATCAAGGCATCCCGAAAGTGAATCATATTCCATGAGTATGATATCTATATTACGATCATCTATCATTATAGATGGAATGTAGAATCTATGACAAAGATAGAGTATTGGGGTATTTATATCGATCGGTTATATAGGTCCAAGCCTAATATATCACCAACTTCTTTCGATTTTCATTATCCGGAGGATATTTCATATACATCAAAAATATGCACGATCGAACATCTTTTCTTTTTCGATTCAATAGAAGCCTAGAGAAGCGAACATGGTACCCAAATAATGATATGTCAAAAGCAGGTTCGATCATATGTGCGCATATATCGATTCCTAAATAGAATGGAACGACGTAGATATCTATCTACATACGTTCGAATGACCTTTTCCCATAATGAAAATGTATATAGCCCTATTAATAACCCTATTCTAGTCTAGAATGAACTTCTAATTCGATGATCAAGTTGATCTCATAATTAGAAGTTCATCTCAGAATCTCGGCCTATTCCCATTTTGGGCGGGACAAATCGACTAATTCTTCCGGATTGAACGAATAAATAGACCTTAAAATAAGGTATCCTGAGCAATTGCAATAATTGGGTTCATTACTATTCCCAGTGTAGTAGATGCTGTTACACATACAATCATACTCAATTCGATAGAATTTTTTGATATGAAAGAAGATGGAGATCTTCTATAATTTTGCACGTGAGGAGTTATTTCTTTGTTTCGCTCAGTCATTAATAACTTGATTATTTTTAGATAATAGTATATAGAAATAACGCTCATAAGGGGTCCTATCGAAACCAATAAATATGAGCCTGCCTGCCACCCGCACCAGAATAGATAAAGTTTTCCAAAAAAACCTGCTAATGGAGGAATACCTCCTAAGGATAGTAAACATAAAGCTAAAGAGAAAGCCGAAAAAGGATCTTTCGTATATAATCCTGCATAATCTCGAATGTTATCAGTTCCTGTGCGTAGACCAAATAATACAATGCAAGCAAAAGTTCCTAAATTCATGAAAATATAGAACAGCATATAAGTTATCATGCTTGCATATCCATTCTTTGAGTCTCCAGCAATTATTCCAATAATGATATATCCAATTTGACCCATGGACGAATATGCAAGCATACGTTTCATGCTCGTTTGGGTAATAGCAATTAAATTGCCTAATATCATGCTAAGAATAGCTAATATTTCCAAAAGAAGATGCCATTCGTTCGATGAAAAGTAGAAAATAAGATCGAAAATTCGAGTGGCTAAAGCTGAAGCAGCTACTTTCGAAGTAACAGAAAGAAAAGCAACGACTGGAGTGGGAGAGTTAGAGTCGAAAAGAGGATCCCTCACTCCTTTCTCTCATTCAAAACCGTGCATGAGACTTTCATCTCGCACGGCTCCTAAGTGATAAAAAAAGAAGGACATAATCATCTTATTCCTTTTTCATTACCTTCCTCGCGTATGTATAAGACCGAATCGATTCAATTTATAGAAAAGGATTACTAATCCTTAACTTCCCGAGGAATCCTCCATCAGCGGTTCCCATAGTGAATCACTGACTTTCTCGATCTTTTTGACTTCGGTTCCGCAAGAACAAGTCAAAAAGATTGAGAAATAGAACCATCTGATTTTATTCGTTCTCAATAGCCATGAGATAATCATCTTAGGGTGATCTTTTTGTCGACGGATGCTTCTATTACACTCGTAGTCCTTGAAGGATGAAAACTGACTATGTAGCATTTACATCGAGAATGAAAGTATTGTATACGTCATTGGTCTGATCCTTTGTAAGAACTACCCGTAATAACTGACTTGCAAAATATCTCTGTTTATTCAAAGATATTAGTTATTTTTGACCTTGCTTTACCTTAATTGTTATTTCAACAAAAATCTCGCGAATAACTTTTGGTAAAAGTTATGCCTTAGCCCGAGTGGGGATAACAGTCTTTTTCTCTTCCGCATGTCCATAGAGTTTTTATAGATCTAAACATCTCTAAAAAAGATATATATCCGCTTATTATAGGGGTAATAATTCGTCGAACGAATCGCACTCCTTCATATACGTCAGGGGTCCATTGATGAAAAGGGACTAGAGAAAGCTTGAATCCAATTCCTACAGCTATGGATATGAGCGCAATCAAAATTCCTGGGGAGTTATACATTTGTGTATTTATGAGACCATTTACTACTTCTTGAAGCTCAATCTCTCCCCCGGATAGACCGTATAGCCAAGAAAAACCATAAACCAGAATAGAAGAGCTTGCCCCACCCATAAGTAAATATTTCATAGTAGCCTCATTAGACCGTACATCTCTCTTGGTATATCCAGATAATAGATAAGAACATAAACTGAAACATTCCAGAGCTACGAAGATAGTGACTAAATCATTAGCACCACATAAAACCATTCCCCCTAGAGCAGCTGTTAATAGGAATAACAGGAACTCTGTTATAGCCATTTCTGTACATTTGATGTACTCCACGGATAGAGGAATACATAGAGTTGAACATAGTAAAATGAGAAATCGAAAGATTTTGCTGAAATTGCTCGTTTGGAAATTACCCAAAAAGCTAATCATAGGTTCTTCTCTCCATCGAAATAATAAGACCGTTATGCTCATTACTAAACTTGTTAAAGAGATGAAATAGAACCAAGGTGTATCTTTTTGATCAGAGGTTAGATCGATCATCAGAAGAAGAATTAGGCCGAGAATTAGGATACATTCTGGGAAAATAGAACCTCCATGGAAGAGAAGCAAATGAAACTCTTTCATAAAAATGATCTCAGGGTATAATTGAAAATGAAGTTTTCATTTTGTACATGCCAGATCATGAATTAGTAACTTCATTCAATCTCCGAAAAAGTCTCAATCTTTTTCAACTTTCTATTCTTGGAATAGGAGATTTGCATAATCCTCATGAATAGGATCAAATCTTATCTCAGAATCTTATTCTTTATTAAGCAAGCCCCCCCCCCGAGAGGGCTTGGTTGATCTAGGATTTATGTTTCATCCTTGTTTTCTTTTATCTTTCGTTCGTTCCGATAGACATATTGATCAATTTCGAAGAAATATTTCTCTTTCGAATCGATCTATCTGTATAGATCAGATAGATCTATCCATATAGATAGATCTCGATCCTGTTCATAGATTAACGGAAATGTGCAAAAGCTCTATTGGCCTCTGCCATTCTATGAGTCTCTTCCTTCTTGCGTATAGCATTGCCATTCCCTCTGGCGGCATCCATTAATTCGTAACTCAATTTGAAAGCCATATTTCGACCCGGCGGACGTTTTCGAGATGCCCCTAATAACCAACGAATGGCAAGTGCTTTTCCTTGTGTAGATCTGATTTCAACGGGAACTTGATAAGTCGATCCACCTACACGTCTTGCTTTTACTGTTACATTGGGAGTTACTCCCCGTATCGCTTGGCGTAAAACAGATAGTGGATTTTTTTCTGTCTTTTGTTGAATATTTTTCATGGCTCGATAAAGAATTCGATAAGCCAATGATTTTTTTCCATGTCTAAGAATACGGTTAACCAACATGTTAACTAATCGATTCCGATAAATTGGATCGGATTTTGCAGTTTCTTTTTCTGCAGTACTTCGACGTGACATGAGTGTGAAAAGGGTTCAATAATCCATTTCATAAAGGCTAAAAATGAATCACTTATTTCGGCTTTTTGACTCCGTATTGTAGGGTGGATCTCTAAAGGTATGAAAGATCTCCCCCCAAACCGTACATACGACTTTCATCGAATACGGCTTTCCACATGATTATATAGGTAGATATGAGATCTATTCTTTATGTATATAATTCTGTTTACTCACTTTAAATTGAGTATCCGTTTCCTTCCTTTTTCTTGCTATGATTGGAAATCTCGTATTTTCCATATCTGTACGATCAAGTCCTTAGGTTCCCAAAAGAGTGTAAAAAAAAAAGTGTTTCAAATCATTGCTATTTGACTCGAACCTGTTCTAAAAAAGTCGAGGTATTTTGAATTGCTTGTTGACAAGTCGGGGAAAACTTATGAAATGATTTCAATATTGAACCTTAGACGTATAATAGTTCCAAATCTCTTTAGAAATAAGATCTTTTGTCCTATGGTAGCCTGCTCCAGTCCCCTTACAAAACTTTCGTTATTAGGTTAGCCATATACTTCACATGTTTCTAGCAATTAACATGGCATCATCATAAAATGATACAAGTCTTAGATAAGAATATACAACGCACTAGAACGCCCTTGTTGACGATCTTTTACTCCGACAGCATCTAGGGTTCCTCGAACAATGTGATATCTCACACCGGGTAAATCTTTCACCCTTCCCCCTCTTACTAATACTACAGAATGTTCTTGTAAATTATGGCCAATACCAGGTATATAAGCAGTGATTTCAAATCCAGAGGTTAATCGTACTCTGGCAACTTTGCGTAAGGCAGAGTTCGGTTTTTTGGGGGTGGTAGTGGAAAAGTTGACAGATAAGTTACCTTTACCGTCACTCTACAAAACCGTACATGAGATTTTCACCTCATACGGCTTCTCGTTCAATTCTTTTGAAGTAGGAGAAATTTGAAGTAGAAGAAATTGGATTCTTTTCGTTATCCGAGAATCTTCATATTCTCTTCCTTTATTATGTCCCAAGGAGTAACTAGAACGAATTCAGTCACGTTTTCATGTTCTAATCGAACACTTTCCATTTTTCTTTATGATCAAAGGATTGGTAACGAAGATTGTTCTTTCTACCAGAAATATGCAGATCAAATCACGATATTCTAAGAGGAATAAGAGATCCCTATTGATCGATTTGTTTTTGTCCTTCATTCCCCGAAAATTAGAAAGAACCCTTTCAAGTTTGAATTTGTTCATTTGAGATTCTCTTTTTTTTTTTTCAAGTATAGGTTCTATATTCTATAACTTGATCCATTTTCCCATTGAGCAAAGAATCCGAAACGAATAAGATTTCTTTTTCGGTCAAAAAGACTATGCAAAATCTTTTGGATTTCTTCTTTCTCTATTCCTGTGCTTGAAGAAATGGACAACCTTTTCTTTTGTATTAATCAATATTATTACATGCTAATTTCTTCTTGATATCTCAATATATCATTCCTCCAAATCAAATCACAAATTGGATTCAAAATTGACGGGTTAATGTGAGCTTATCCATGCGGTTATGCACTGTTCGAATAGGAATCAATTTGATGAAAGATCTTGGCTTTCGTGCTTTGGTTCGGTTGGCGTGGGTTGTCCGAGATCATTTCGATGGCCTATGTTGAAGGGATATTGA